TGGTAGAAAGAGCTATATATAGCTCTTTCTACCACACTATACAATTGAGTATTCTTTCATATTCATTCATATTTTTAGTACATAAAAAATAAAGTTGTATTGTATACAGATATACAGAAAAAAGTTTTCTATTATATAGAGAAATTGACAATAGATATCTAGATCTAATTAATAATAGATCTTAGACGTACATCAAAATGAAATAGCACTCAAATTTTCTATTTTTTCTCTACACCCATTTGTATGCATTTCGATCAATCCAAAAGAATTGCAAGCCCAACTGCTTTAATTCCTGATTTTTTATATCTCTTCTTATGCTTATGGATATGGATCCGGGAGCCCTACGAAAGAATTAATGTAGGAATAATCGTACGGGCATATACTAATAGACTATCTAATATACCATATAAATACCATATCATATATTATCTAAATATAAGAATATTAGATATTATCTAATAAGAAATAGAATAAGAAAAGAAAAATATTTAAAATATTTAATAGAAGATTAAATAGAAAATAGAAATCTAATACTAATCTAATACTACTAATATATCTAATAAATAATTAGATAGAATAAAGAATAGATAGATAAACTAAAGCAAGTCAAGTTTTTTTTTAGCTTTCTTTCGCAAAATGATCACAATTGATACAAGTAGATTTTTAAGTAAAGTACTAAATTAGTAATATTCCTAGCTCTAAAGCCCACTCCTTCCCCATACTACAAGTGAAAGAGAAAATGTAAACACTACCATTAAAGCAGCCCAAGCGAGACTTACTATATCCATGTGAATGATGTCTCCTATTTAAGGAATTCTTCCATTATTGATTCATAATCATAGTGGAATCAATGGTGCAGAGTCAAAATAGGATTCTTACTTACAGCTCTTTATGAAACAATTTCATGAATCCACTCATAAAAATTTCCTAGATTTCTTATTCAATAGAATTCCATTGAAATAGAAAGAATTGGAAAAAAAAAAAGAAGATCCATTCAACCATTCTGATTAAATTTCTGAGCAGCACTCAGAGCCTTTAGTGAGTCTGGATACAAAGTATCTTCAGTTCTTTCCACAATTATGAAATGAATTTACCATCAGCCTATCCAATCTAATTTGATCGCAGACAGAGGTAGTAGACACTACCTCAATATTAAGGAAGTTCTAGTGTAAAATAATTAGGGAATCTTTATAGTCTTTTTTCGAATCCTTTCTTAAATCTTAAGAGCCAAAATGGAGTGTCTCTTAGGAACCTTTGGATACCAAGATTTCCGACTTATTACTTTCATAGTTCTGATGCCCAGAATGAATTCTCACTATTTCTTTTATTTGATTCAATTCAGAATAGCCCAAACCAATCATTAATAAGATTGGGTTGCTTCAGATTTATGGGTACCTGTTTGAGCCACACTCAGAACCCAGATTTTGAGAAAAAAGATGACAGTCTTTTTTTTTATAGGCCCTTACGGGTTCTCAAAATCAAGTATCGACAGACCTAGCCCTTGCCTATGGGCAAGGATTCGTCAAGTTCGATCAACAGGATTCCTAAATTCCAAGTATTTTTTTGTTGATCAGGCGACACCCAGATTCGAACTGGGGATAAAGGATTTGCAGTCCCCCGCCTTACCACTTGGCCATGCCGCCAAATTCCATCCAAAATGGATAAAGAAATTATGTATGTATAGATATTCTTATACTTATATTCTATTTATAGAATTTCTATAATTCTCTTTCTATTCCTCTCCTCATTTTGTTTTGATTTGAATTTTTTACTTTCTTAATTTCTTTTTGGATCTTGAATCCCATTGGACTTATCCTTTTCCAAAAAAGAATTCCTCTTTTTTATTGGATCCTGTTTCTATTCTTTTCTTCGATTGATTTTATCTCAAAAAACGCGTGGCTTAAAAACTTACCTTCTCTTTTCACTTTTCTATAGATCTATCGAATCTATAGAAAAGTGAAAAGATTCCCGGCCCCGGTCACAGACTGTAAAATGCAGGGCAATTTAGAATAATTCACTCTTTACTTCATTAACTATTTACTTATTTATTTTCTTTTTTACTCTTACTTACTTTTATTACTTTGAATTAGCGAACAGTTCTTAATTTTGTATCTCCATTTGTATTATCTTAATGGATGTTAATGGATGCAAAATCCAATTGATTTACGACTAATCATTATCAATTAGAATTATAAGAAAATATATGTGTATATGTAAACCCCAGAACAGTTTAAACTCCAGAACAGAAATTTTTATACGTAGATAAGATATCGAGCCCGGGTCTATTTCTTAGACACATATCCTATTCCTATATAGGCTTGAATATTTCATTGAAATTGAATAGAAGATAGACATTATGATAGAGTGCGACCGAACCTATGTTGCACCAAGTTCAATTATGATAAAAGATGTGATATACGGATAGCTATATCGGCATGTACTTCCTAAAGATTACTCCTATGACTATATGTACGCAATTCCATTGTATTTTATGTATTTT